CATAATTCCTTGTCAATTCATCCCTAACTGTTTAGTCAAAAAAAATGCATTTGGGTCGACCCAACCGAGTTTCATTTGTTGGCTGTAGTACAGGTCTCATTTACTTACAAAATTCATCATCAAGTGAAATATTATTTAGTTACTTCATTTTAGATTATCTAAATACGAATAGAAAATACTTCTATAGATCTTATATTCTTAGATCTTCTATTTTATATAGATATCGTATTTCTATAGATATTGTAGTTCAATAGATATCTATATCTAGAGAGGAGGTAAAAAACGCTACTGTTCTGAGTTTTTATAAAAATTCTACAAATGAAAACTAAAGAAAACTTTCGCTGTCTTTCGGTTTTTCGTTTTATTCAGCCGAAAAAAGGAATTCAAATAAAATTGAATTCCAGTAACAAATTGAATTAATATTCGAATTTATATTCGATTGGAAATTGATTTCCATTTTTTTCGATTCAAATTCGATTTTTTAGCTTAAAAGTGAAAAGGATTTGATTACTAAATCAAAAATAATTATAGTAATAGATTATATTACTAGTATAGTCTAATACTAGTACTAATAGAATTGTATTCTTTCCACATTCGATTCTTCTTGTATATATAGAATTTGATATACAATATATAAAGTATATATATGCATGCTAATTGGATTCAATTATTAATCCAAAGAAATTCAAAAGAATAGAATATGCGATTTTTGAGTTTGAATGGATTAGTTCGATATGATATCTATTAGGGCTATACGGATTCGAACCGTAGACCTTCTCGGTAAAACAGATCAAACTGATCATTATCAAAATGATTCGACCTGGTTCAAAGACCCAACATGCTTTTTTTGCATTGGGCTCTTTCGTTGACTGAAATAACTATCAGTCAGTCGGCCATCTTTTTTTTGCAAATCAAATAAAGAAATGGCTCCATCTGCCCGGATTCATTATTACCTCACGGGCAATACCAAAGTGTTTCAAAGAGGGGTTTCTTGACGTAGGTCTGCTTCTTGCGGAGAACAACCTAAGTTAAATGGAGTCTCTATCCCCCCCGCTTAAGAAAGCAAATATCAAACCTCATACACCTTAAAGTTAATAGGGAGAAAAGAGAATTTGTTGAGGGCCTTCTACTCATTATACCAAGCATTGAATAGACTGGGGTATTCACCTTATCAATATCTAAAATCAAAGATGCGTTCTATTTGGTGCTTAACTGAAACAAAGGGGACACCGAAGCGAACGAAGAATCTTTTGTCAGGCGATTGTTCTCTTGTTTTGTTCTCTAAACGTTATGGAGTAAGACATCGATGATTGCGCAATAAGAGCAATCTTTTGAATTCCATCATGTGATGGACCCCTTTCTTTGGAAAACATTGGCGCACGTGTAAACGAGGTGCTCTACCTAACTGAGCTATAGCCCTTGTGTTCTTGTGTTTGTGATACATAGAATATTATGCATGTAGATAATTTCTTGTCAAGATGAATAGTCCATGATTCAACACATATCCCTCTGGTTGATTGGTATGGTATGCTACGCAGTAATATCGAATTGATCATTCATCGCTGTACTACGAGTAAGATGAGTTCCTTTGCGTTTGGTTTTCGTTGTGATCATAAAAGACACCTACTTAACTCAGTGGTTAGAGTATTGCTTTCATACGGCGGGAGTCATTGGTTCAAATCCAATAGTAGGTAGATCTTATTAGATACCCGAGTTTTGGTATCTAATAAGTTTTATTAATTTGGACTATCTTCTTTTATTTTTTGAATTCTTTTCTATTCATTCTTTTAATCAATGGGCGGAATAAGAAAAAGAAGAATAAAAAAAAGCATCGATAGCCATAGGTTCCGTTTAGATAGAAGTTCCTGTGATTATTTGTACACACTGACTGGTTGTAAACCCGCATTGATAGCCTCGACTCGGGTCCTAGCCCGTCGGACAGCTAGGGTTCCCTCAATTGTTTGTCTCTTGCCTTCTGCTTTCCTTAAGTTAGCTTCCGCTAGTTCAAGAGTTTCTTGAGCTTCTTGTGGATCAATGTCACTACCCTTTTCCGCGTCATTTACTAAAATAATAATCTCATTATTGCCTATTCTAGCAAAACCGCCCAGCAGAGCCATCGTTAACCATTCATCGTTAAGGCGTATTCTTAATATCCCTATATCCACAGCTGTGGCAATAGGGGCGTGGTTTGGTAATACGCCAATTTGCCCACTATTCGTCGATAAAATGATTTCTTGCACTTCTGAATCCCAAACAATTCGATTAGGGGTTAGTACACAAAGATTTAAGCTCATTTCTTCAATTTACTCTCCATTTCTAAATTCGTAGCCTTCGCAGTAGCTTCATCAATGTTACCTACCAAATAAAAGGCTTGTTCAGGAAGACCATCTAATTCGCCGGAAAGGATCAATTTAAACCCTCTAATTGTTTCCGCTAAACCAACATATTTACCCGGGGAACCGGTAAAAACTTCTGCGACAAAAAAGGGTTGTGATAGGAA